ATTGGTTGGGTAATTTGTCATATTTTATTCAGGAAATGGCTTGGATCGGGATTAGTCTGGATCCAGCAAAATAATTTGATTAAATCGAATAAGTTCATTCGATCTAATAAGTACCTTGTGGCAAAATTGCGAATTCGGATCTTTAGTATTCTCTTATTTATGACCTGCGCCTACTCTTTAAGCAGAATACCGTTCCCCATCAAACCCTCAACAAAAACGGAAGAAATAGATGTAGAAATAGAAACATCCGATGAAGAAGATCCTTCTTCTTTTTCCGAAGAAAGGGCGGATCCGAACAAAATCGATGAAACGGAAGAAATTCGAGTGAATAGCAATAAAAATCATGAAAATTCTACCATTTTTCCGAAAAAAATGGCAAATAACGACCCTTTTTTCTTTGAAAAAAATCTTGCCACTCTTCTTTTCGATTTCAATCAGTGGAATCGACCCCTTCGCTACATAAAAAACGATAAATTTGAACAAGCTATCCGAAATGAAATGTCACATTATTTTTTTGACCGATGTCAAAGTGATGGAAAATATCGAATGACTTTTACGTGTCCTGCTAGTGTATCGATTTTTTTGGAAAGGCTAAAAAGAAGGCTGTTATCCCCGGAACTGTGGCCTTATTTCTTCGATGATAATCCACCGGACCCATACGATTTTTGGATTTTTACCAACGAAAAAAAAGAAAGAAAAGAAAAAAAAGCATTTCTAAATCGAATCAAATCTCTCGAGAAAAAATCTAGTTTTTTGAATAGACTCGAAACAAGAACTCGATTATGTAATGATGATTCTAGAAACAAATACTTACCAAAAAGGTATGATCCTTTATTGAGCGGATCGCGTCGAAAAACAATCGAAAAAAATGCAATCCTGAAAAAAACTTCGAAAAAAAAATTTTTTCAAAATTTTCGGATAAATAAATTGCATCAAATCCTCGTTCCGTACACCGATAAACTAGGAGAATTTATAGAGATACAGAATAAAGAGCGAAAGATTTATGCGGAGGATATCAAAAATGAGGAATTACCGATCATTGACAAGATCGTTGACACGGTCATTGAAAAGTTTCTTCCTCCCGTCGTTGATACTTTTCGCCTTGTGCTCAACACTCACAAATGGATTTGTTTGGCTCGGTTACAGGCTATTGTCGCGGGAAATATCCACTACGCGATAGCTGTGCAATGTACGTTTTGGAGGCATACAGCTCCTGGTACCTCTTATTTGTCTAATTTGATAGGCTTCAGGAATTTAAAGAATGTGTGTCTAAAATGTTATGAAGACATTCTATCGAAATCCCATTTTAATTGGGATCTTTTGATGAGGACTGGTTACGCACATGTGAGGTATGAACATATGGGTTATCTGGGAGACTTTATTCGGAAAATAGAGTACGCTCTAGAAGAAAAACTAGACGAGTATTACGCTTACCTAAACTTTGGCTGTGGCTCTCTAGTTACTTCTTGGTATACCCTTGATTGGCTAGATCAAAATTATTATCAGAATAAGAAAAAGTTCGAAAAAGAAAAGTCCGAAAAAGAAAAGTTCGAAAAAGAAAAGTTCGAAAGACCAAAGGCAGAAAGAGCAAAATTAGAAAAGTTAAAAAGAAAACATGAAATGCTTTTTTTAAAAAAAGTATTATTTTTCCTACATGATGATGCTAATGATGCTAATAGTCAAAACAGAAACATAAGTCAAAATAAAATAAACGAAATCAGTAAAAAAATTCCTCGATGGGAATACAAATTAATCACTGAGTTAGAACAACAATCAGGAGAATTTCAAGATATTCCCGAAGATTTTGAAATTCGTTCAAGAGAAGCCAAAGAGGTAGTGATTTTTACTGATATCAAAGATGATAAAGATGATCCTGATGAAATGGAAGAGATGTCTACGACACGCTATTTAGAACAACCGGACTTTGATCGAGATCTAATCAAGGGGTCTGTGCGGGCGCAAAGGCGCAAAGTAGTTATTTGGAAAGTGTTTCAAGGAAATGCGCATTCCCCCCTTTTTGTGTACAGAATCAAAAAATCCATTTTCTTTTCTTTAACATCTAATATGTTTGAATTGATTAAATCCATTTTTAGAAATAGGGTGTGGAAAGGGGAAGCATTCCAAATTGTAGAGTCTACAAACGAACAAACAAAAAGAGAAGAAAATAGAATAGAAATAGAAGACGAAGACGAAGAAAAAAAAGAGATGGAGATACTAGAGGAAGAGGCGCGAATGAAGATAGCGGAAGCTTGGGATAATGCCCATACTTATGGGCAAGGAATAAGAGCTTGTTTGTTGCTAATTCAATCTATTTTTAGAAAATATATTCTCTTACCTTCGTTTATAATTGCAAAAAATCTTGGGCGTATATCCCTATCCCAACGTCCTGAATGGTCTGAGGATTTTCGGGAATGGAATAGAGAGATGCATCTTAAATGTACTTATAATGGAACGCCATTATCAGAAACAGAATTGCCTGAAAATTGGTTCATAGAAGGTCTTCAGATCAAAATATTATTCCCTTTCCGTCTGAAACCTTCGCACAAACGCAAATTAAGATCTTATCAAGAAAAAGAGGATTTCCGTTTTTTAACGGTTTTTGGACTCGAAGCTAAACATCCTTTTGGTTTTCCCGAAAAACGACCTTCCTTTTGGAAACCTGTTTTGAAAGAACTGGGAAAAAAAGTTCGAAAAATGAAAAAGAACTATTTCAAAGGAAAAAAAAAAATACTTGCAAAAGTTTCCAAAGAAAACCCAATTCAATTAAGAAAAGTAGAAATCTATGAATCGAATGAAATTCAAGAAGAAAAAGATTCCATAATTAGCAATCAAATAATTAACCAATCTTTTGGTCAAACAGTATCGCCGGGTTTGACAAATTCTTCATTGACAGAAAAAAAAATAAAAGATCTGACTGAGCGAATAGGGAAAATTAGAAATCAAATAGAAAGAATAGAAAGAATTAGAAAGAAGAAAAGGAAAAATGATACTAGTCCTAACAAAACATTTAATGCTAAATTCTTAGAAAAATGGAAAATATTCAAAAGAAGAACTGTTCGATTCATTTCTAAATTTCCCCTTTATTTGAAAATTTTCATTGAACTACTATCTCGGCACAGATTTTTTTCTAGGAGTGAATGGAAACTATCAGGGGTATGGAAATCTACTATCTATTATATAGAAGAGTTTGTTTTATTTAGTAAATTTTATTTACTAAGGATATGGAAATTGATTTTATATATTATGTTTGAAGGTTGGTTTAAGATCTATTATATTTTACTTTGTATTGTACGTGATATACGGTTTCTTTTAAATTTTGTTGTAGATCATTCAAATTTGGATATTTCTACTCAAATTAGGTTAAGAACCCTAATTGACAAAATGATGAATAACTGCATAGAGCTAATTTTTCTATCCCTGGACCTAACATTTAAGAATACTAGTAGTAATAAAAAAAAGAAAAATCTCATTCCCTTTAAAAAATCCCTTGATAAGATTAGGGATATGAAAAGCAATTTACATATTTTTTTTGACTTATCTTGCGTATCACAAGCCTATGTATTTTACAAATTATCCCAAATGCAAGTTAGTAATTTGCATAAATTAAGACCTGTTCTTCAATATCAAGGAATCTCTTTGTTTCTTAAGCCCGAAATAAAGGATTCTTTGGAAAAACAAGGAATGGTTCATTCAAAATTAAAATTAAATGATAAGAAACTTAGGAATTATGAACAAAATCAATGGAAAAAGTGGTTAAGAGGGTATTCTCCATACAATTTATCGTCGATCATATGGTCGAGATTAATGCCTGAAAAATGGCGAAATACTTCCCATTGTATAGCTACAAAGGAAAAATTAAGCAAATGCAATTCATATGAAACAGACCAAGTAAGTGATTCAAAAAAAAAAAGGGAAGTATACAAATTAGCGAATCAAAAAGAAAATTTTCACAAATCTTATCGATATGATCTTTTAGCAAATAAATTTCTTAACTCCGAAAAATTTCAAGGAAATAAGAACGGAGAGCTTTCTTGTAACACGCACAAGGACCCACTTTATGATATTCTGAAAACCACCCCTATCTATAATTATGTGGATATGCTAGCTGTGGAAAAAATGGTAAATAGAAAATATTTGCGTTGGAAAAGTTTGTATCGTAAAGAAAAAGTGGATATTGAGTCCTGTATCACGATCGATGCCAACAGGAATCCAAATATTCAACGGGAAACTAATAAGTATTTTCAAATATCTATTAAAAATGGATATTCTGAAATTTGTTATTTTAGGCTTCCAGACAATCTCCCAAAATTCCACAACGTTTTTGTTGATTGGATGGGAATGAATGAAAGAATGCTAAATTATTCTATCTCGAATCTAGAGGGTTGGTTCTTCCCAGAATTGGTCTTATTTCATCAGGCATATAAGACCAAACCTTGGTTTAGACCAAATCAATTACTTCTTTTAAATCGAAATGGAAATGAAAATAGTAGTGAAAAGAAAAAAATAAAATTCAAAAAAAAGCAAGGAAATCAAGAAGAACCCAAAAAAGGAGAAGATTTTGGATCTGTTCTGTCACAAGAAAAATCTAGTGAAGAAAATTCTGTAAAATTGGACAGGAAAAAGAAGAAAAAGAAAAAAAGTCAACTAGATTCCTTCCTGGAACGTTATTTACTTTTTCAATGTAAATGGTGGGACAGTACTTTGGACGAAAAATTGATGAATAATATTGAGGTCTACTGTCTCTTGCTTAGACTAATGGACCCAAGAAAAATTCTCTTATCTTCAATTCAAACAAGAGAAATCGATTTGGATAGACTGACGATTCAAACTAGTCTAACTCATGCGGAATTACTGAAGAAGGGAATATTGATTATAGAACCCATTCGTCTGTTTGGAAAAATTGATGGACAACTCTTGATGTATCAAACCATAAGTACTTCGTTGGTTGATAAGAGTAAGTACCAAACAAATCCAAAATACCAAGAAGAAAGGTATGTTTCTAAGAATCATTTTGATTTCCTTATTCCTGAAAATATTTTATCGTTTCGACATCGTAGAAAATTGAGAATTCTAATTTCATTGAATTCAAAGTATCGAAACGATGAAAATAGAAATCTCCTATTTTGGAACGAAAAGAACAGAAAAAACAGCAACCAAGCTTCGCCCGAGAATAAAGGTCTTAATATAGAAGAAAATGCATTAATGAAATTAAAGCTCTTTCTTTGGCCTAATTATCGATTAGAAGATTTGGCCTGTATGAATCGGTATTGGTTTAATACCAACAATGGCAGTCGTTTCAGTATGTTAAGGATACATCTATATCCACGATTGAAAATGGAAAATTCGTAGATAAGAACTCTATACCCGTCTATCATATAGAATAGAAAGTATATGATAGACGGGTATATATGAAAATAGGAAAAAATATAGGGTATGGGGTATAGGGTATATGAAAGAAATATGCGGACCACACATTTGAGTCTTCCCTTTCATGGATATATCCAATATTAAATGAATAATGTAGGACTTCAATCTCGAAATGAATCAATAGAACTTTTTTTTTTTTAGGTCTAAACCCTTCAATGGAAAAATGGACTACTCCTTTTCTACCTCTATCTCAATCCGATTCCAGTTTGGATGGATTGATTTGAATTCAGAAAAGGAGTAGTTTTCAAATAACTTGGAATTAGATTTTTGTATATACCAATTCAAATTCATGGCATTATTATTACTGATCGGTAAAATCCATATCTTTCAAAAGGAAGGGGGAATTTTTCTATGGTAAAAAATTCATTCATTTCGGTTATTTCTCAAAAAGAAAACACAGAAAACAGGGGGTCTGTTGAATTTCAAGTATTCACTTTCACCACTAAGATAAGTAAACTTACTTCGCATTTGGAATTACACAAAAAAGACTCTTCATCTCAGAGAGGTTTGCGGAAAATTTTGGGAAAACGTCAACGACTACTGGCCTATTTGTCAAAAAAAAATAGAGAACGTTATAAAGAATTAATTGGCGAGTTAGATATTCGAGAGATAAAAACTCGTTAACTTGAAGCCTAATACCATTTGCACTTTTATTCGTTTTCATTTTGACGAACTCTTCTTTTTACGTTCAAACAATGCATGGAAGAATGACTCGGGAAAAAAAACTTATGATTGCACCAACTACAAGAAAAGACCTCATGATAGTAAATATGGGCCCTCACCACCCATCAATGCACGGCGTTCTTCGGCTGATCGTGACTCTCGATGGGGAAGATGTTATCGACTGTGAACCAATATTGGGTTATTTACATAGAGGTATGGAGAAAATTGCGGAAAATCGAACAATTATACAATACTTGCCTTATGTAACGCGTTGGGATTATTTAGCGACTATGTTCACAGAAGCAATAACCGTAAACGCACCCGAACAGCTAGGCAATATTCAAGTCCCTAAAAGGGCTAGCTATATAAGAACTATTATGTTGGAATTGAGTCGTATCGCTTCTCATTTGTTATGGCTCGGCCCTTTTATGGCAGATATCGGGGCACAGACCCCTTTCTTCTATATTTTTAGAGAACGAGAATTGATATATGACCTATTCGAAGCTGCTACCGGTATGCGTATGATGCATAATTATTTTCGTATCGGAGGAGTAGCTGCCGATTTACCTCATGGTTGGGTAGATAAATGTTTGGAATTTTGCGATTATTTTTTAATCGGCGTTGCTGAATATCAAAAACTTATTACACGGAATCCTATTTTTTTAGAACGAGTTGAAGGCATAGGCATTATTCAGGCAGAAGAAGCACTAAATTGGGGTTTATCAGGCCCAATGCTACGAGCTTCCGGAATAGAATGGGATCTTCGTAAAGTTGATCGTTATGAGTGTTACGACGAATTTGATTGGGAGGTTCACTGGCAAAAAGAGGGGGATTCATTAGCTCGTTATTTAGTACGAATGGGTGAAATGGCAGAATCCGTAAAAATTCTTCAACAGGCCTTAGAGGGAATTCCTGGAGGGCCATATGAAAATTTAGAAATACGACGCTTTGATAGAATAAAAAACCCGGAATGGAATGATTTTGACTATCGATTTATTAGTAAAAAACCTTCTCCAACGTTTGAATTGCCCAAGCAAGAACTTTATGTAAGAGTCGAAGCCCCAAAAGGGGAATTGGGAATTTTTCTGATAGGAGATCAGAGTGTTTTTCCTTGGAGATGGAAAATTCGACCACCGGGTTTTATCAACTTGCAAATTCTTCCTCAGTTAGTTAAAAGAATGAAATTGGCTGATATTATGACGATACTAGGTAGCATAGATATCATTATGGGAGAAGTCGATCGTTGAAATGATAATTGATACAACAGAACTACAAGCTATCCACTCTTTTTCCGGATTTGAATCCTTAACAGAAGTCTATGGGATACTATGGACACTTATCCCTATTTTGACTCTTGTATTAGGAATCACACTAGGTGTACTAGTAATTGTTTGGTTAGAAAGAGAAATATCTGCAGGAATACAACAACGTATTGGACCTGAATATGCCGGGCCTTTGGGAATTCTTCAAGCTCTAGCAGATGGGACAAAATTACTTTTCAAAGAGAATCTTCTTCCATCTAGAGGAGATACTCGTTTATTCAATATTGGGCCATCCATAGCAGTGATATCCATTTTACTAAGTTATTCAGTAATTCCTTTTAGTTATCGACTTATTCTAGCCGATCTTAGTATTGGTGTTTTTTTATGGATCGCCATTTCAAGCCTTGCTCCCGTTGGACTTCTTATGTCGGGATATGGATCAAATAATAAATATTCCTTTTTAGGTGGATTAAGGGCTGCTGCTCAATCAATTAGTTATGAAATACCATTAACTCTATGTGTATTATCAATATCTCTACGTGTGATTCGGTGAGACATAAACTTTCCATATTTCTTTCTAGCAAGAAAGTTGAATATCTATTTTTTATTCATCGTCGGGGTTGATAAACTAAACCGGATAGTTAGATGAGTGAAATCAAACGGCTTCCTAATTTGCTGTTAAAGCCATTCAATCTCATTTCCTATGTACAAGAATTAAGTCAAAGGAAAGAATATCAGTTCTTATGTTTCCTTTACCCCAAGTTAGATTGGTTGAGTAGTAATCATGGCTTGAAGCGGGTTCAAAAGATCAACCCCCGGGGTTTTTACTATCTATTACCATGGAGGTATTAGTATTAACCTACTGGAAGATTCAAAAAATGAGTGGATGGTTAGGAAGACTAAGATACACAAAGGATTAGTAATGGAGATTAGATAACCTTTCCAAGAGGATATTTCTACCAAAGTAATTCGAATCGGGGCTTTAAGTTGGTAGAAATTCGTAAGAAGTACTCCCCTAGATTTTGATCCAGAGTATCTTCCTATTCACCGATTAAGTAAATAACTATCAAGAACGAAGAAATCTTTTATTTGGGTAATGCCGCCCTCCCTTATTTCCCGAGAAAGTAGAATAGGAACGAACAGAAGTGGAAAGACTAGAATTGCAAAAAGAGATCTTTTTTATTCATAAATTTTTCGATTTTTTCGATAGAAATAGAATCTTTGCTAGGTAATACAATATCTAATTTCGTAATCAAAAAAAAAAAAGAATAGGTTGCAATATCTCTGTGATATTCCTCAAAAAAGTTTTTTATTCAAGGATAAAGTTATTAATCAACAAAGAAAAATACAAACTTTTAAAAGATGAGATCAATTCAGAAGCACTTTATTTTTATTATAACTAGCAGACGGAATTTCATAGGTTAAATTCTAGGCCTTAGGATAAGAGTTTGACTCTCTATTGATCATGGATCCCACAAAGGGATCAAGATCAAAAATGTTGAAAGGCCCTTAGAGTTTTTTGTGACCTATGAGGAGCCGTATGAGGTGAAAATTTCATGTACGGTTCTGTAATAGCGACGGGAACAGTGATGTTATCGCCGACTATGATTATCTAACAGTTCAAGTACAGTTGATATAGTTGAAGCGCAGTCAAAATACGGTTTTTGGGGATGGAATTTGTGGCGTCAACCTATAGGGTTTATCGTTTTTCTAATTTCTTCTTTAGCCGAGTGTGAGAGATTACCTTTTGATTTACCAGAAGCAGAAGAGGAATTAGTAGCGGGTTATCAAACCGAATATTCAGGTATAAAATTTGGTTTATTTTATGTTGCTTCCTATCTAAATCTACTAGTTTCTTCATTATTTGTAACAGTTCTTTACTTGGGAGGTTGGAATCTTTCTATTCCCTACATATTCGTTCCTGAACTAACTAAAAGAAGTCAAGTTATTGGAACAATAATAGGTATCTTTATTACATTAGCGAAAACTTATCTGTTCTTGTTCATTTCTATTGCAACAAGATGGACTTTACCGAGATTGAGGATGGACCAACTATTAAATCTTGGGTGGAAATTTCTTTTACCTATTTCTCTAGGTAATCTATTATTAACGACTTCATCCCAACTTTTTTCACTGTAAAGAACTCGAATTTTTCTATCTTCAAAACCTGTCTCAAACAAGAGAAAGAAACAAGTATGAAATTATTTATAGATATTCCGATATGTTCCCTATGCTAACCGAGCTCTTGAATTCTGGTCAACAAACAATACGAGCTGCCAGGTACATTGGTCAAGGTTTCATGATTACCTTGTCCCATGCAAATCGTTTACCTGTAACTATTCAATACCCCTACGAAAAATTCATTGCATCGGAGCGTTTCCGGGGCCGAATACACTTTGAATTTGATAAATGCATTGCTTGTGAAGTATGTGTTCGTGTGTGTCCTATAGATCTACCCGTAGTTGATTGGAAATTGGAAACTGATATTCGAAAGAAACGATTACTTAATTACAGTATTGATTTTGGAATTTGTATATTTTGTGGTAATTGCGTTGAGTATTGTCCAACAAATTGTTTATCAATGACTGAAGAATATGAACTTTCTACTTATGATCGTCACGAATTGAATTATAATCAAATTTCTTTAGGTCGATTACCGGTGTCCATAACGGGCGATTACACAATTCGAACAATTTCGTCGAATTCACCTCAAATAAAAAATGTATAAAACCCTTGCATTTCCAAATTCCCAATCCCTTTGGAATCTAAGGGAATCGGGTTTTTGCTTGTTCAAGATAAACGAGCGATTGGTTGTCGAGAATCGTGGTTCATTTGGATAGAAAATTTATTTCTTTTCGAATAATGATTAAATAATAAGAGTAGACCAATAACTGTATCTACCTCAATCCACACCAACCACCCTATTCACATTTTCTTCAATTAAGAAGTATCCTAAAAAGAAAAATAGGATAACTCCCCTTTTCCCGGTCGGGTCAACAAAGTCATGAAATATTTGGATTTACTTTTTCTATAAAATAAAATGGATTTACCTGGACCAATACACGATTTTCTTTTAGTTTTTCTGGGGTCGGGTCTTATATTAGGAAGTCTGGGAGTAGTCTTATTTCCAAATCCAATTTATTCGGCCTTTTCATTGGGATTGGTTCTTTTTTGTATATCTTTATTCTATATTCTATCGAATTCTTATTTTGTAGCTGCTGCGCAGCTCCTTATTTATGTAGGAGCTATAAATGTTTTAATTATTTTTGCTGTCATGTTCATGAATGGTTCAGAAGATTACGATTTCGAAGATTTTCAGCTTTGGACCGTTGGGGATGGAATTACTTCAGTGGTTTGTACAAGTCTTTTTATTTCACTACTTACTATTATTCTAGATACGTCCTGGTATGGGATCATTTGGACTACAAAAGCAAACCATATTTTAGAGCAAGATTTGATAAGTAATAGTCAACAAATTGGAATTCATTTATCAACAGATTTTTTTCTTCCATTTGAACTCATTTCAATAATTCTTTTAGTCGCTTTAATCGGTGCGATTGCTATAGCTCGTCAATAATAATCAATCTTTTAAAGGAAGAATTCTCAACTAAATCAAGGGAAAAAGAATGTGTCTAATCCCTTAATTTGAGTGCCCACCTAAAATGAAAATCAACTCAATTTCTTTTTAGAATTGATCTATTCCCAACCAATTCCCTTGTTTTCTTCCATACGTATTAGAATCGACTGGATTTAATTATTGTTCAGATTGAAATGAATCAAGATTGATAAGGGGTTGAGTAATGATGCTCGAACATGTACTTGTTTTGAGTGCCTTTTTATTTTCTATTGGTATTTATGGATTGATCACAAGTCGAAATATGGTTAGAGCCCTTATGTGTCTTGAACTTATATTAAATTCGGTTAATATCCATTTTGTAACGTTTTCGGATATGTTTGATGATCGTCAATTAAGAGGAGACATTTTCTCCATTTTTATTATAGCTATTGCAGCCGCTGAAGCAGCTATTGGATTAGCTATTGTTTCATCCATTTATCGTAATAGAAAATCCATTCGTATTAACCAATCCAATTTGTTGAATAAATAATATGAATCATAGAAAATAAAATTAGAATATTCATAAATTACTTCCGACTGGACGGTTTGATATGGGTAAGGTATGATCATGTTTGCCGAAACATAAGAAATCAAAGGATTTTTGCGCTCGTTCATAAACAATTCATCATAAACAATTCAAGTCCATTGATTCTGATCACTCATTGATTCGTCTGGTATCTAATTACAAGATTGATTTAGAAGTTAGTTTACTAGACCGAAAATTCATGATGTTAAAAATTGTATAGATACAATGTCACACTCAGTAAAGATTTATGATACATGTATAGGATGTACTCAATGTGTCCGAGCTTGCCCCACCGATGTATTAGAAATGATACCCTGGGACGGATGTAAAGCTAAACAAATAGCTTCTGCTCCAAGGACTGAGGACTGTGTTGGTTGTAAGAGATGTGAATCCGCCTGTCCAACGGATTTCTTGAGTGTTCGGGTTTATTTATGGCATGAAACAACCCGTAGTATGGGTCTAGCTTATTGATACGTTCCATAAAACTCTACTTAAAATCCATTTTTTTTTTTTACCGACAAAATTCGTGCGCAAACTATTTGGATTTGATTTTGCGCACGGATTTTTATGGCCCAAGTGTATCTTGTCTTTACCACGAATCATTTTCCCTTCTTAACAATAATTGTTGTTTTACCAATATTTTCGGGTTCCTTCATTTTCCTTCTTCCACATAAGGGAAATAAAGTAATTCGTTGGTATACTATATGTATTTGTATTCTAGAACTCCTTCTAATAACTTATGCATTCTGTTATCATTTCCAATCGGATGATTCATTAATCCAACTAGAGGAGGATTATAACTGGATCCCTTTTTTTGATTTCCATTGGAGACTAGGGATAGATGGGCTCTCAATAGGACCCATTCTATTGACGGGATTCATCACTACTTTAGCTACCTTAGCGGCTTGGCCGGTTACTCGAGATTCTCGATTATTTAATTTCCTGATGTTAGCAATGTATAGTGGGCAAATCGGATTGTTTTCTTCTCGGGACCTTTTACTTTTTTTCCTCATGTGGGAGTTAGAATTAATCCCCGTTTATCTACTTGTATCCATGTGGGGAGGAAAAAAACGTCTCTACTCAGCTACAAAATTTATTTTGTACACGGCAGGGGGTTCTGTTTTTCTTTTACTGGGAGTTCTTGGTGTCGGTTTATATGGTTCTAATGAACCAACATTAAATTTGGACATATTATCCAACCAAACCTATCCCTTAGCTTTGGAAATACTATTCTATAGTGGATTTTTTATTGCTTTTGCTGTCAAATTACCAATCATACCACTACATACATGGTTACCAGATACCCATGGAGAAGCACACTATAGTACTTGTATGCTTCTAGCCGGAATCTTATTAAAAATGGGAGCGTATGGATTAGTTCGAATCAATATGGAATTATTTCCCCACGCTCATTCTATATTTTCTCCTTGGTTACTGATAGTAGGCGCAGTGCAAATAATCTATGCAGCTTCAACATCTTTGGGTCAACAGAATTTAAAAAAAAGAATAGCCTATTCCTCTGTATCTCATATGGGTTTCATAATTATAGGAATTGGTTCTATCACCGATATGGGACTCAACGGAGCGCTTTTACAAATAATCTCCCATGGATTTATTGGTGCTGCACTTTTTTTCTTGGCTGGAACAACTTATGATAGAATACGTCTTGTTTATCTTGACGAAATGGGTGGAATAGCTATCTCAATGCCAAAAATATTCACGATGTTCAGTAGCTTTTCAATGGCCTCTCTTGCATTACCAGGTATGAGTGGTTTTGTTGCCGAATTAATAGTATTTTTTGGATTAATTACTAGTGAAAAATATCTCTTACTAACAAAACTACTCATTACTTTTCTAATGGCAATTGGAATGATATTAACTCCTATTTATTTATTATCTATGTTACGTCAGATGTTCTATGGATACAAGATATTTAATGTTTCAAATTCCTATTTGTTTGATTCTGGACCACGAGAGTTATTTCTTTCGATCGCTATTTTTTTACCAATACTAGGTATTGGTATGTACCCCGATTTCGTTCTTTCACTCTCAGTCGAAAAGGTTGAAGCTATTCTATCTAATTTTTTTTAGAGAAAGTTTGAATGAATTTTACAACCATTTCTCTTACAATGACAAGAAGAAGAAAAGGCCTTTTCTTCTTCTTGTCATACGTTAAGTTGAAATTCATTTTGAACTGGCGAGAACCCCAGCGAATCACTAACTATTTGATTCACCTCGTTCTTGCCAGTTCACACCAAATTCTTTGATCGTATATGCACCTTAGACTTTCCTATTCTAAGAACCCCCACATTCCATTCCACTATAATGAAAATGAACCATAACTATGTAGTCCTATTCCTAATAAATTAACCCCAAAATAGCATATCCAAATTATAAGAAATCCAATAGACGCCACAATTGCTGAATTTCTACCTTTCCATTTTTGATTTGTTCGAGTATGCAAATAAATTGCGAACACCAGCCAAGTAATAAAAGCCCAAGTTTCTTTTGGGTCCCAACTCCAATAGGATCCCCACGCTTCGTTAGCCCACACGGCTCCAGAAAGAATTCCTATCGTTAAAAAGATAAATCCTAGACTAATGTTGGATTTATCCCAATAAAAAGGAGGAAGAAGAAGAAGGAAACACAAGAGAAATAGAAAAAAAGATAAAAACGAATGTTTCCGGGTCCTACCAATTTTAAAGGTGAAACTATCAAGAAACTTACAAGAGCAACCCCGTTGACCAACCCATCAATCACTCGCGTATCAAAAAACCGAGTGGATTGAGAAAATCTTCTTATCATAGAAAGCCAAAACTTCTGATAAAAAACATCTATAAAAGCACGATTATATGACCAATTGTAAAAACCATAGACAATTTTGTCCGAACGACTTCTTTTGGAAGTTATTAAGACAAAGAAATTTATTAAATCAAAATTCTTGAAGGGTGAAAAAATGGGTTTATATAAAAAAGAAGCTAGAAGTATCCCCCCAAAAGCTATACTAACAGAAAAAATGGCATCTTTTCCAAATTCATAGAAATCAGTAAAATCCTTTGACTGTTGATGTAAAAGGTCGATAGACGGAGCTAACAATTTACTTAATATATCGAGATCTCCGGTAATTCCTTCTTGATTAAAAGGAATTCCCAGAGATCCAACAAACAAAGTAAATAGAACTAATACAAATAAAGGAAATAACATAGTATTGTCCGATTCATGGGGGTATAGAGAAACTTTTTTATTTTCAAAATGCAAAATATTAAGAAAAGATTGTTCTGCATTTCTTTTTTTTAGATTCTCATTACTTCGATATGTTTCTTTTTTTAAAAAAGACAAACTTTCATTTTTCATTCTTAATAAACGAAAATTTTTGTGAATTTTTTTTGAATACCCTTTACCCCATATAGATATTAAATATAGAGCCGAATTTTTTTTACCATTATAATTTTGAAAATAAACATTTAAATGCCCCTCAAAAGTAAGTAAATAGATGCGAAACATATAAAATGCCGTTAATCCTGCCGTGGCCCAAGCTATTATTGCGAAAATAGGTGAATATAACCAACTATCATTAAGAATTTCATCTTTAGACCAAAAACAAGCAAGAGGGGGAATACCACAAAGTGAAAGTGTACCTAACAAAAAAGATGTTTTGGTAATGGGAGTATATTTTGTTAACCCACCCATAAGAACCATATTTTGACTTTTATCCGGAGAATATCCAACAACAGTTTCCATTGAATGAATAACAGATCCAGACCCTAAAAATAATAATGCTTTTGAATAAGCATGAGTAATCAAATGAAATAAAGCACTTCGGTAAGACCCCATTCCTAAAGCTAACATCATATAACCCAATTGAGACATTGTCGAATAAGCTAAACCCTTCTTAATGTCTTTTTGAGCAAGAGCTAAAGTAGCTCCTAATAATACTGTTATTATACCTATCAACGAGATAAAATTCATTATATAGGGTATAACTATAAAAAGAGGAAGAAGACGAGCTACAAGAAAAATACCCGCTGCCACCATAGTAGCAGCGTGTATAAGAGCTGAAATGGGAGTAGGTCCTTCCATAGCATCGGCTAACCATACATGAAGAGGAAATTGTGCAGATTTAGCAACTGCACCAGCAAATAATAGAGCAGCACACAATGTAACAAAAGGAGAATTGACTTCATTATTTAAAATCAAGTTAGTGAATATTTTGAATAAATCCCTAAATTCAAAACTACCGGTTATCCAATAAAAACCCAAAATTCCTAATAATAAACCAAAATCTCCTACACGATTTGTTACAAATGCCTTTTGGCAAGCATTTGCGGCAAGAGGTCTTGTGAACCAAAAACCTATTAATAGATAGGAACACACCCCAACCAATTCCCAAAAAATATAAATTTGTATCAAATTGGAACTAGTAACTAATCCCAACATTGAAGTACTGAAAAAACTCATATAAGCAAAAAATCTCAAGTAGCCTTGATCGTGAACCATATAATTATCACTATAAATAAGAACCATAATTCCAACAGTAGTGATTAACATTGACATAATAGAAGTAAGTGGATCGATCAAGTAGCCTAATTCTAAAGAAAAATCATTATTGAGAGTCCAAGACCAGACATATTGATAGATAAAATTGCTATTTATTTGCTGAATAGCCAAATTAGTTGAAAAAAGCATGACTATACTTAACAATAAAATACTCGGAAAAGCCCACATACGACGAAGATTTTTCGTTGCTGTCGGAAAAAGAAGAAGTCCTACTCCTATTAACATGGGAACTGGAAGTGGAACAAAAGGTATGATCCACGCATATTGATATGTCTGTTCCATAAAAAAGTTTTTTCTTAATAATTCTTTATTCCTATTAATGGTTTCCGATTTGCCGGATTTTCTCTCTTTTGAAAAGAGTCAATAAAAAAATCAAGATATGCACGAACATAAATAGAATTTTTTGAATTTGTATTTCTTTTTATGTATTCTTTCTGCTAAATACTTCAAATATTCAAATCAAGAAGTTACAGTTGGTCAAATCATAGAAAAAAAAACTTTAAAGTCTCTTTTGTATTTGAAAATCGCGAAGAAAGGATCAAATTAAGTCTTTTTCCGAGTTTGACAAACAATTTAATAAAGTTTTTAGAAAAAATACTAAAAACAGGGAGTTTTACCCTTCCCGAGGTTTTGAGGTATTGTATATTCCATCTAAATGCAATATGACAGTAAAGAGAAGGAAAAACTAGTTCATATGCATTTTTGTACATATTAAGTTCAATGAATTCTTTTTTCTATTGCATAGGGATCTATAAATTCGAAAAATATCTATTTGAATGGGAAAAAATTTTAAAGAAACCTACCACTAAAACAAAAAAAAAATGAAATTTTTTTGACATATATTTTAAGGGATGAAAAAAATATTCTTGATTTTGACTACTTTTATATTTGTGTAATTTTCCCATACCTTTGACCTTTCTTTTCTTTTTTATTTGAAAGAATATTCTCTAAAAAATCTAATGAATTAGCAAAGGGCTGCTTTTTTTTTGTAAACACTAAATGTCTTTCACATCCAGCTATACCAATGAGTAATTTCTCAATTTAAAATTGAAATGGCAGTTCCAAAAAAACGTACTTCTGCATCAAAAAAGCGTATTCGTAAAAATTGTTGGAAAAGGAAGGGGTATTGGGCAGCGTTAAAAGCCTTTTCCTTGGGAAAATCTCTTTCTACTGGGAATTCAAAAAGTTTTTTTGTACAACAAACAAATAAAAAATAAGTAATAAAGCCTAAAACGTTGGAATAAACCTGAGTCAAAAATAGACTAAGTTCATTTCCAACTTAGAATATGTAGAACAAGAATTGATCTCTTTACCTTACCCAAACCTAAGAGAAAAATGTAAAAAAAAATTTTTACATAGAATTTGACTGATTTTTTCATTACCAAGGTGGGGAGTCTTTTTTCCCCATCAATCTATTTTGCAATTCCCCCCCCCTTTTTTTTTAGTTTCTTTGAATTCGTATATGGATCCAGACGTATCCTTTTCTTATTTTTCAATGAAAAAAAATAGTAAAAAAAAATTATTTTTGGTTCTATCCCTTAATCTTAATGCAGATATAGTGTTACAAGAATTCAAGACGAGGGGAGTATAAAATTCACGAAAAATGAAGATCTTAAACTAAACTAAACTAATGAACCTTCAAATACCTATAGAAACGAAATTTTATTCATCTTTTTAATTCTTTCCTAAAAAATATTCAATCCAATAGATTTATTAAATCTAGACGATTGCTTATTCATAGGCTATTATCAGTTCAAGACAAGCCGCTATGGTGAAATTGGTAGACACGCTGCTCTTAGGAAGCAGTGCGAGAGCATCTCGGTTCGAGTCCGAGTGGCGGCATGTCATCGACTAAACATGTCATCGACTAAAAAAGTCAAAAAATCCTATAATGAATCTAATTGGACATTTAGATTCTATAATTCAGGAATTCCTCCTTTTAAAATTTTTATGATATTTTCAACCTTAGAGCATATATTCACCCAGATTTCTTTTTCGATTGTTACAATTCTAATTACAATTCATTTGATAAGCTTTTTTGTCGATGAAATCGTAAAACTGTATGATTCATCCGAAAGGGGCATGATAATAACTTTTTTTTGCATAACGGGATTATTAGTTACCCGTTGGATTTATTCAGGACATTTTCCCCTAAGTAATCTATATGAATCATTAACCTTCCTGTCATGGAGTTTTTCCCTTATTCATATAGTTCCTTATTTCAAAAAAAAGAAAAATATTCTAAGTACAATAATTGGGCCCAGTGCTCTTTTTACTCAAGGTTTTGCTACTTCAGGCCTTTTAACGGAAATACAAAAATCCACAATAGTAGTACCTGCTCTGCAATCGGAGTGGTTAATAATGCACGTAAGTATGATGATATTAGGCTATGCAGCCCTTTTGTGTGGATCATTATTTTCCGTATCACTTCTAGTCGTTACAGTTAGAAAAAAAAGACCTTTATTTTCTACAAGAAATCATTTATTCCATTTGAATGAGTCGGGTGAAATCGAATTAATGGTTGAACGAAGTGATTTTTTACAAAATACTTATTTTTTTTCTACAAAGAATTATTACAGGTCGCAATTGATTCAACAATTGGATTATTGGAGTTATCGAGTTATTAGTCTAGGATTTATCTTTTTAACGATAGGAATTCTTTCTGGAGCCGTGTGGGCTAACGAAGCGTGGGGATCCTATTGGAGTTGGGACCCAAAAGAAACTTGGGCTTTTATTACTTGGCTGGTGTTCGCAATTTATTTGCATACTCGAACAAATCAAAAATGGAAAGGTAGAAATTCAGCAATTGTGGCGTCTATTGGATTTCTTATAATTTGGATATGCTATTTTGGGGTTAATTTATTAGGAATAGGACTACATAGTTATGGTTCATTTTCATTATAGTGGAATGGAATGTGGGGGTTCTTAGAATAGGAAAGTCTAAGGTGCATATACGATCAAAGAATTTGGTGTGAACTGGCAAGAACGAGGTGAATCAAATAGTTAGTGATTCGCTGGGGTTCTCGCCAGTTCAAAATGAATTTCAACTTAACGTATGACAAGAAGAAGAAAAGGCCTTTTCTTCTTCTTGTCATTGTAAGAGAAATGGTTGTAAAATTCATTCAAACTTTCTCTAAAAAAAATTAGATAGAATAGCTTCAACCTTTTCGACTGAGAGTGAAAGAACGAAATCGGGGTACATACCAATACCTAGTATTGGTAAAAAAATAGCGATCGAAAGAAATAACTCTCGTGGTCCAGAATCAAACAAATAGGAATTTGAAACATTAAATATCTTGTATCCATAGAACATCTGACGTAACATAGATAATAAATAAATAGGAGTTAATATCATTCCAATTGCCATTAGAAAAGTAATGAGTAGTTTTGTTAGTAAGAGATATTTTTCACTAGTAATTAATCCAAAAAATACTATTAATTCGGCAACAAAACCACTCATACCTGGTAATGCAAGAGAGGCCATTGAAAAGCTACTGAACATCGTGAATATTTTTGGCATTGAGATAGCTATTCCACCCATTTCGTCAAGATAAACAAGACGTATTCTATCATAAGTTGTTCCAGCCAAGAAAAAAAGTGCAGCACCAATAAATCCATGGGAGATTATTTGTAAAAGCGCTCCGTTGAGTCCCATATCGGTGATAGAACCAATTCCTATAATTATGAAACCCATATGAGATACAGAGGAATAGGCTATTCTTTTTTTTAAATTCTGTTGACCCAAAGATGTTGAAGCTGCATAGATTATTTGCACTGCGCCTACTATCAGTAACCAAGGAGAAAATATAGAATGAGCGTGGGGAAATAATTCCATATTGATTCGAACTAATCCATACGCTCCCATTTTTAATAAGATTCCGGCTAGAAGCATACAAGTACTATAGTGTGCTTCTCCATGGGTATCTGGTAACCATGTATGTAGTGGTATGATTGGTAATTTGACAGCAAAAGCAATAAAAAATCCACTATAGAATAGTATTTCCAAAGCTAAGGGATAGGTTTGGTTGGATAATATGTCCAAATTTAATGTTGGTTCATTAGAACCATATAAACCGACACCAAGAACTCCCAGTAAAAGAAAAACAGAACCCCCTGCCGTGTACAAAATAAATTTTGTAGCTGAGTAGAGACGTTTTTTTCCTCCCCACATGGATACAAGTAGATAAACGGGGATTAATTCTAACTCCCACATGAGGAAAAAAAGTAAAAGGTCCCGAGAAGAAAACAATCCGATTTGCCCACTATACATTGCTAACATCAGGAAATTAAATAATCGAGAATCTCGAGTAACCGGCCAAGCCGCTAAGGTAGCTAAAGTAGTGATGAATCCCGTCAATAGAATGGGTCCTATTGAGAGCCCATCTATCCCTAGTCTCCAATGGAAATCAAAAAAAGGGATCCAGTTATAATCCTCCTCTAGTTGGATTAATGAATCATCCGATTGGAAATGATAACAGAATGCATAAGTTATTAGAAGGAGTTCTAGAATACAAATACATATAGTATACCAACGAATTACTTTATTTCCCTTATGTGGAAGAAGGAAAATGAAGGAACCCGAAAATATTGGTAAAACAACAATTATTGTTAAGAAGGGAAAATGATTCGTGGTAAAGACAAGATACACTTGGGCCATAAAAATCCGTGCGCAAAATCAAATCCAAATAGTTTGCGCACGAATTTTGTCGGTAAAAAAAAAAAATGGATTTTAAGTAGAGTTTTATGGAACGTATCAATAAGCTAGACCCATACTACGGGTTGTTTCATGCCATAAATAAACCCGAACACTCAAGAAATCCGTTGGACAGGCGGATTCACATCTCTTACAACCAACACAGTCCTCAGTCCTTGGAGCAGAAGCTATTTGTTTAGCTTTACATCCGTCCCAGGGTATCATTTCTAATACATCGGTGGGGCAAGCTCGGACACATTGAGTACATCCTATACATGTATCATAAATCTTTACTGAGTGTGACATTGTATCTATACAATTTTTAACATCATGAATTTTCGGTCTAGTAAACTAACTTCTAAATCAATCTTGTAATTAGATACCAGACGAATCAATGAGTGATCAGAATCAATGGACTTGAATTGTTTATGATGAATTGTTTATGAACGAGCGCAAAAATCCTTTGATTTCTTATGTTTCGGCAAACATGATCATACCTTACCCATATCAAACCGTCCAGTCGGAAGTAATTTATGAATATTCTAATTTTATTTTCTATGATTCATATTATTTATTCAACAAATTGGATTGGTTAATACGAATGGATTTTCTATTACGATAAATGGATGAAACAATAGCTAATCCAATAGCTGCTTCAGCGGCTGCAATAGCTATAATAAAAATGGAGAAAATGTCTCCTCTTAATTGACGATCATCAAACATATCCGAAAACGTTACAAAATGGATATTAACCGAATTTAATATAAGTTCAAGACACATAAGGGCTCTAACCATATTTCGACTTGTGATCAATCCATAAATACCAATAGAAAATAAAAAGGCACTCAAAACAAGTACATGTTCGAGCATCATTACTCAACCCCTTATCAATCTTGATTCATTTCAATCTGAACAATAATTAAATCCAGTCGATTCTAATACGTATGGAAGAAAACAAGGGAATTGGTTGGGAATAGATCAATTCTAAAAAGAAATTGAGTTGATTTTCATTTTAGGTGGGCACTCAAATTAAGGGATTAGACACATTCTTTTTCCCTTGATTTAGTTGAGAATTCTTCCTTTAAAAGATTGATTATTATTGACGAGCTATAGCAATCGCACCGATTAAAGCGACTAAAAGAATTATTGAAATGAGTTCAAATGGAAGAAAAAAATCTGTTGATAAATGAATTCCAATTTGTTGACTATTACTTATCAAATCTTGCTCTAAAATATGGTTTGCTTTTGTAGTCCAAATGATCCCATACCAGGACGTATCTAGAATAATAGTAAGTAGTGAAATAAAAAGACTTGTACAAACCACTGAAGTAATTCCATCCCCAACGGTCCAAAGCTGAAAATCTTCGAAATCGTAATCTTCTGAACCATTCATGAACATGACAGCAAAAATAATTAAAACATTTATAGCTCCTACATAAATAAGGAGCTGCGCAGCAGCTACAAAATAAGAATTCGATAGAATATAGAATAAAGATATACAAAAAAGAACCAATCCCAATGAAAAGGCCGAATAAATTGGATTTGGAAATAAGACTACTCCCAGACTTCCTAATATAAGACCCGACCCCAGAAAAACTAAAAGAAAATCGTGTATTGGTCCAGGTAAATCCATTTTATTTTATAGAAAAAGTAAATCCAAATATTTCATGACTTTGTTGACCCGACCGGGAAAAGGGGAGTTATCCTATTTTTCTTTTTAGGATACTTCTTAATTGAAGAAAATGTGAATAGGGTGGTTGGTGTGGATTGAGGTAGATACAGTTATTGGTCTACTCTTATTATTTAATCATTATTCGAAAAGAAATAAATTTTCTATCCAAATGAACCACGATTCTCGACAACCAATCGCTCGTTTATCTTGAACAAGCAAAAACCCGATTCCCTTAGATTCCAAAGGGATTGGGAATTTGGAAATGCAAGGGTTTTATACATTTTTTATTTGAGGTGAATTCGACGAAATTGTTCGAATTGTGTAATCGCCCGTTATGGACACCGGTAATCGACCTAAAGAAATTTGATTATAATTCAATTCGTGACGATCATAAGTAGAAAGTTCATATTCTTCAGTCATTGATAAACAATTTGTTGGACAATACTCAACGCAATTACCACAAAATATACAAATTCCAAAATCAATACTGTAATTAAGTAATCGTTTCTTTCGAATATCAGTTTCCAATTTCCAATCAACTACGGGTAGATCTATAGGACACACACGAACACATACTTCACAAGCAATGCATTTATCAAATTCAAAGTGTATTCGGCCCCGGAAACGCTCCGATGCAATGAATTTTTCGTAGGGGTATTGAATAGTTACAGGTAAACGATTTGCATGGGACAAGGTAATCATGAAACCTTGACCAATGTACCTGGCAGCTCGTATTGTTTGTTGACCAGAATTCAAGAGCTCGGTTAGCATAGGGAACATATCGGAATATCTATAAATAATTTCATACTTGTTTCTTTCTCTTGTTTGAGACAGGTTTTGAAGATAGAAAAATTCGAGTTCTTTACAGTGAAAAAAGTTGGGATGAAGTCGTTAATAATAGATTACCTAGAGAAATAGGTAAAAGAAATTTCCACCCAAGATTTAATAGTTGGTCCATCCTCAATCTCGGTAAAGTCCATCTTGTTGCAATAGAAATGAACAAGAACAGATAAGTTTTCGCTAATGTAATAAAGATACCTATTATTGTTCCAATAACTTGACTTCTTTTAGTTAGTTCAGGAACGAATATGTAGGGAATAGAAAGATTCCAACCTCCCAAGTAAAGAACTGTTACAAATAATGAAGAAACTAGTAGATTTAGATAGGAAGCAACATAAAATAAACCAAATTTTATACCTGAATATTCGGTTTGATAACCCGCTACTAATTCCTCTTCTGCTTCTGGTAAATCAAAAGGTAATCTCTCACACTCGGCTAAAGAAGAAATTAGAAAAACGATAAACCCTATAGGTTGACGCCACAAATTCCATCCCCAAAAACCGTATTTTGACTGCGCTTCAACTATATCAACTGTACTTGAACTGTTAGATAATCATAGTCGGCGATAACATCACTGTTCCCGTCGCTATTACAGAACCGTACATGAAATTTTCACCTCATACGGCTCCTCATAGGTCACAAAAAACTCTAAGGGCCTTTCAACATTTTTGATCTTGATCCCTTTGTGGGATCCATGATCAATAGAGAGTCAAACTCTTATCCTAAGGCCTAGAATTTAACCTATGAAATTCCGTCTGCTAGTTATAATAAAAATAAAGTGCTTCTGAATTGATCTCATCTTTTAAAAGTTTGTATTTTTCTTTGTTGATTAATAACTTTATCCTTGAATAAAAAACTTTTTTGAGGAATATCACAGAGATATTGCAACCTATTCTTTTTTTTTTTTGATTACGAAATTAGATATTGTATTACCTAGCAAAGATTCTATTTCTATCGAAAAAATCGAAAAATTTATGAATAAAAAAGATCTCTTTTTGCAATTCTAGTCTTTCCACTTCTGTTCGTTCCTATTCTACTTTCTCGGGAAATAAGGGAGGGCGGCATTACCCAAATAAAAGATTTCTTCGTTCTTGATAGTTATTTACTTAATCGGTGAATAGGAAGATACTCTGGATCAAAATCTAGGGGAGTACTTCTTACGAATTTCTACCAACTTAAAGCCCCGATTCGAATTACTTTGGTAGAAATATCCTCTTGGAAAGGTTATCTAATCTCCATTACTAATCCTTTGTGTATCTTAGTCTTCCTAACCATCCACTCATTTTTTGAATCTTCCAGTAGGTTAATACTAATACCTCCATGGTAATAGATAGTAAAAACCCCGGGGGTTGATCTTTTGAACCCGCTTCAAGCCATGATTACTACTCAACCAATCTAACTTGGGGTAAAGGAAACATAAGAACTGATATTCTTTCCTTTGACTTAATTCTTGTACATAGGAAATGAGATTGAATGGCTTTAACAGCAAATTAGGAAGCCGTTTGATTTCACTCATCTAACTATCCGGTTTAGTTTATCAACCCCGACGATGAATAAAAAATAGATATTCAACTTTCTTGCTAGAAAGAAATATGGAAAGTTTATGTCTCACCGAATCACACGTAGAGATATTGATAATACACATAGAGTTAATGGTATTTCATAACTAATTGATTGAGCAGCAGCCCTTAATCCACCTAAAAAGGAATATTTATTATTTGATCCATATCCCGACATAAGAAGTCCAACGGGAGCAAGGCTTGAAATGGCGATCCATAAAAAAACACCAATACTAAGATCGGCTAGAATAAGTCGATAACTAAAAGGAATTACTGAATAACTTAGTAAAATGGATATCACTGCTATGGATGGCCCAATATTGAATAAACGAGTATCTCCTCTAGATGGAAGAAGATTCTCTTTGAAAAGTAATTTTGTCCCATCTGCTAGAGCTTGAAGAATTCCCAAAGGCCCGGCATATTCAGGTCCAATACGTTGTTGTATTCCTGCAGATATTTCTCTTTCTAACCAAACAATTACTAGTACACCTAGTGTGATTCCTAATACAAGAGTCAAAATAGGGATAAGTGTCCATAGTATCCCATAGACTTCTGTTAAGGATTCAAATCCGGAAAAAGAGTGGATAGCTTGTAGTTCTGTTGTATCAATTATCATTTCAACGATCGACTTCTCCCATAATGATATCTATGCTACCTAGTATCGTCATAATATCAGCCAATTTCATTCTTTTAACTAACTGAGGAAGAATTTGCAAGTTGATAAAACCCGGTGGTCGAATTTTCCATCTCCAAGGAAAAACACTCTGATCTCCTATCAGAAAAATTCCCAATTCCCCTTTTGGGGCTTCGACTCTTACATAAAGTTCTTGCTTGGGCAATTCAAACGTTGGAGAAGGTTTTTTACTAATAAATCGATAGTCAAAATCATTCCATTCCGGGTTTTTTATTCTATCAAAGCGTCGTATTTCTAAATTTTCATATGGCCCTCCAGGAATTCCCTCTAAGGCCTGTTGAAGAATTTTTACGGATTCTGCCATTTCACCCATTCGTACTAAATAACGAGCTAATGAATCCCCCTCTTTTTGCCAGTGAACCTCCCAATCAAATTCGTCGTAACACTCATAACGATCAACTTTACGAAGATCCCATTCTATTCCGGAAGCTCGTAGCATTGGGCCTGATAAACCCCAATTTAGTGCTTCTTCTGCCTGAATAATGCCTATGCCTTCAACTCGTTCTAAAAAAATAGGATTCCGTGTAATAAGTTTTTGATATTCAGCAACGCCGATTAAAAAATAATCGCAAAATTCCAAACATTTATCTACCCAACCATGAGGTAAATCGGCAGCTACTCCTCCGATACGAAAATAATTATGCATCATACGCATACCGGTAGCAGCTTCGAATAGGTCATATATCAATTCTCGTTCTCTAAAAATATAGAAGAAAGGGGTCTGTGCCCCGATATCTGCCATAAAAGGGCCGAGCCATAACAAATGAGAAGCGATACGACTCAATTCCAACATAATAGTTCTTATATAGCTAGCCCTTTTAGGGACTTGAATATTGCCTAGCTGTTCGGGTGCGTTTACGGTTATTGCTTCTGTGAACATAGTCGCTAAATAATCCCAACGCGTTACATAAGGCAAGTATTGTATAATTGTTCGATTTTCCGCAATTTTCTCCATACCTCTATGTAAATAACCCAATATTGGTTCACAGTCGATAACATCTTCCCCATCGAGAGTCACGATCAGCCGAAGAACGCCGTGCATTGATGGGTGGTGAGGGCCCATATTTACTATCATGAGGTCTTTTCTTGTAGTTGGTGCAATCATAAGTTTTTTTTCCCGAGTCATTCTTCCATGCATTGTTTGAACGTAAAAAGAAGAGTTCGTCAAAATGAAAACGAATAAAAGTGCAAATGGTATTAGGCTTCAAGTTAACGAGTTTTTATCTCTCGAATATCTAACTCGCCAATTAATTCTTTATAACGTTCTCTATTTTTTTTTGACAAATAGGCCAGTAGTCGTTGACGTTTTCCCAAAATTTTCCGCAAACCTCTCTGAGATGAAGAGTCTTTTTTGTGTAATTCCAAATGCGAAGTAAGTTTACTTATCTTAGTGGTGAAAGTGAATACTTGAAATTCAACAGACCCCCTGTTTTCTGTGTTTTCTTTTTGAGAAATAACCGAAATGAATGAATTTTTTACCATAGAAAAATTCCCCCTTCCTTTTGAAAGATATGGATTTTACCGATCAGTAATAATAATGCCATGAATTTGAATTGGTATATACAAAAATCTAATTCCAAGTTATTTGAAAACTACTCCTTTTCTGAATTCAAATCAATCCATCCAAACTGGAATCGGATTGAGATAGAGGTAGAAAAGGAGTAGTCCATTTTTCCATTGAAGGGTTTAGACCTAAAAAAAAAAAAGTTCTATTGATTCATTTCGAGATTGAAGTCCTACATTATTCATTTAATATTGGATATATCCATGAAAGGGAAGACTCAAATGTGTGGTCCGCATATTTCTTTCATATACCCTATACCCCATACCCTATATTTTTTCCTATTTTCATATATACCCGTCTATCATATACTTTCTATTCTATATGATAGACGGGTATAGAGTTCTTATCTACGAATTTTCCATTTTCAATCGTGGATATAGATGTATCCTTAACATACTGAAACGACTGCCATTGTTGGTATTAAACCAATACCGATTCATACAGGCCAAATCTTCTAATCGATAATTAGGCCAAAGAAAGAGCTTTAATTTCATTAATGCATTTTCTTCTATATTAAGACCTTTATTCTCGGGCGAAGCTTGGTTGCTGTTTTTTCTGTTCTTTTCGTTCCAAAATAGGAGATTTCTATTTTCATCGTTTCGATACTTTGAATTCAATGAAATTAGAATTCTCAATTTTCTACGATGTCGAAACGATAAAATATTTTCAGGAATAAGGAAATCAAAATGATTCTTAGAAACATACCTTTCTTCTTGGTATTTTGGATTTGTTTGGTACTTACTCTTATCAACCAACGAAGTACTTATGGTTTGATACATCAAGAGTTGTCCATCAATTTTTCCAAACAGACGAATGGGTTCTATAATCAATATTCCCTTCTTCAGTAATTCCGCATGAGTTAGACTAGTTTGAATCGTCAGTCTATCCAAATCGATTTCTCTTGTTTGAATTGAAGATAAGAGAATTTTTCTTGGGTCCATTAGTCTAAGCAAGAGACAGTAGACCTCAATATTATTCATCAATTTTTCGTCCAAAGTACTGTCCCACCATTTACATTGAAAAAGTAAATAACGTTCCAGGAAGGAATCTAGTTGACTTTTTTTCTTTTTCTTCTTTTTCCTGTCCAATTTTACAGAATTTTCTTCACTAGATTTTTCTTGTGACAGAACAGATCCAAAATCTTCTCCTTTTTTGGGTTCTTCTTGATTTCCTTGCTTTTTTTTGAATTTTATTTTTTTCTTTTCACTACTATTTTCATTTCCATTTCGATTTAAAAGAAGTAATTGATTTGGTCTAAACCAAGGTTTGGTCTTATATGCCTGATGAAATAAGACCAATTCTGGGAAGAACCAACCCTCTAGATTCGAGATAGAATAATTTAGCATTCTTTCATTCATTCCCATCCAATCAACAAAAACGTTGTGGAATTTTGGGAGATTGTCTGGAAGCCTAAAATAACAAATTTCAGAATATCCATTTTTAATAGATATTTGAAAATACTTATTAGTTTCCCGTTGAATATTTGGATTCCTGTTGGCATCGATCGTGATACAGGACTCAATATCCACTTTTTCTTTACGATACAAACTTTTCCAACGCAAATATTTTCTATTTACCATTTTTTCCACAGCTAGCATATCCACATAATTATAGATAGGGGTGGTTTTCAGAATATCATAAAGTGGGTCCTTGTGCGTGTTACAAGAAAGCTCTCCGTTCTTATTTCCTTGAAATTTTTCGGAGTTAAGAAATTTATTTGCTAAAAGATCATATCGATAAGATTTGTGAAAATTTTCTTTTTGATTCGCTAATTTGTATACTTCCCTTTTTTTTTTTGAATCACTTACTTGGTCTGTTTCATATGAATTGCATTTGCTTAATTTTTCCTTTGTAGCTATACAATGGGAAGTATTTCGCCATTTTTCAGGCATTAATCTCGACCATATGATCGACGATAAATTGTATGGAGAATACCCTCTTAACCACTTTTTCCATTGATTTTGTTCATAATTCCTAAGTTTCTTATCATTTAATTTTAATTTTGAATGAACCATTCCTTGTTTTTCCAAAGAATCCTTTATTTCGGGCTTAAGAAACAAAGAGATTCCTTGATATTGAAGAACAGGTCTTAATTTATGCAAATTACTAACTTGCATTTGGGATAATTTGTAAAATACATAGGCTTGTGATACGCAAGATAAGTCAAAAAAAATATGTAAATTGCTTTTCATATCCCTAATCTTATCAAGGGATTTTTTAAAGGGAATGAGATTTTTCTTTTTTTTATTACTACTAGTATTCTTAAATGTTAGGTCCAGGGATAGAAAAATTAGCTCTATGCAGTTATTCATCATTTTGTCAATTAGGGTTCTTAACCTAATTTGAGTAGAAATATCCAAATTTGAATGATCTACAACAAAATTTAAAAGAAACCGTATATCACGTACAATACAAAGTAAAATATAATAGATCTTAAACCAACCTTCAAACATAATATATAAAATCAATTTCCATATCCTTAGTAAATAAAATTTACTAAATAAAACAAACTCTTCTATATAATAGATAGTAGATTTCCATACCCCTGATAGTTTCCATTCACTCCTAGAAAAAAATCTGTGCCGAGATAGTAGTTCAATGAAAATTTTCAAATAAAGGGGAAATTTAGAAATGAATCGAACAGTTCTTCTTTTGAATATTTTCCATTTTTCTAAGAATTTAGCATTAAATGTTTTGTTAGGACTAGTATCATTTTTCCTTTTCTTCTTTCTAATTCTTTCTATTCTTTCTATTTGATTTCTAATTTTCCCTATTCGCTCAGTCAGATCTTTTATTTTTTTTTCTGTCAATGAAGAATTTGTCAAACCCGGCGATACTGTTTGACCAAAAGATTGGTTAATTATTTGATTGCTAATTATGGAATCTTTTTCTTCTTGAATTTCATTCGATTCATAGATTTCTACTTTTCTTAATTGAATTGGGTTTTCTTTGGAAACTTTTGCAAGTATTTTTTTTTTTCCTTTGAAATAGTTCTTTTTCATTTTTCGAACTTTTTTTCCCAGTTCTTTCAAAACAGGTTTCCAAAAGGAAGGTCGTTTTTCGGGAAAACCAAAAGGATGTTTAGCTTCGAGTCCAAAAACCGTTAAAAAACGGAAATCCTCTTTTTCTTGATAAGATCTTAATTTGCGTTTGTGCGAAGGTTTCAGACGGAAAGGGAATAATATTTTGATCTGAAGACCTTCTATGAACCAATTTTCAGGCAATTCTGTTTCTGATAATGGCGTTCCATTATAAGTACATTTAAGATGCATCTCTCTATTCCATTCCCGAAAATCCTCAGACCATTCAGGACGTTGGGATAGGGATATACGCCCAAGATTTTTTGCAATTATAAACGAAGGTAAGAGAATATATTTTCTAAAAATAGATTGAATTAGCAACAAACAAGCTCTTATTCCTTGCCCATAAGTATGGGCATTATCCCAAGCTTCCGCTATCTTCATTCGCGCCTCTTCCTCTAGTATCTCCATCTCTTTTTTTTCTTCGTCTTCGTCTTCTATTTCTATTCTATTTTCTTCTCTTTTTGTTTGTTCGTTTGTAGACTCTACAATTTGGAATGCTTCCCCTTTCCACACCCTATTTCTAAAAATGGATTTAATCAATTCAAACATATTAGATGTTAAAGAAAAGAAAATGGATTTTTTGATTCTGTACACAAAAAGGGGGGAATGCGCATTTCCTTGAAACACTTTCCAAATAACTACTTTGCGCCTTTGCGCCCGCACAGACCCCTTGATTAGATCTCGATCAAAGTCCGGTTGTTCTAAATAGCGTGTCGTAGACATCTCTTCCATTTCATCAGGATCATCTTTATCATCTTTGATATCAGTAAAAATCACTACCTCTTTGGCTTCTCTTGAACGAATTTCAAAATCTTCGGGAATATCTTGAAATTCTCCTGATTGTTGTTCTAACTCAGTGATTAATTTGTATTCCCATCGAGGAATTTTTTTACTGATTTCGTTTATTTTATTTTGACTTATGTTTCTGTTTTGACTATTAGCATCATTAGCATCATCATGTAGGAAAAATAATACTTTTTTTAAAAAAAGCATTTCATGTTTTCTTTTTAACTTTTCTAATTTTGCTCTTTCTGCCTTTGGTCTTTCGAACTTTTCTTTTTCGAACTTTTCTTTTTCGGACTTTTCTTTTTCGAACTTTTTCTTATTCTGATAATAATTTTGATCTAGCCAATCAAGGGTATACCAAGAAGTAACTAGAGAGCCACAGCCAAAGTTTAGGTAAGCGTAATACTCGTCTAGTTTTTCTTCTAGAGCGTACTCTATTTTCCGAATAAAGTCTCCCAGATAACCCATATGTTCATACCTCACATGTGCGTAACCAGTCCTCATCAAAAGATCCCAATTAAAATGGGATTTCGATAGAATGTCTTCATAACATTTTAGACACACATTCTTTAAATTCCTGAAGCCTATCAAATTAGACAAATAAGAGGTACCAGGAGCTGTATGCCTCCAAAACGTACATTGCACAGCTATCGCGTAGTGGATATTTCCCGCGACAATAGCCTGTAACCGAGCCAAACAAATCCATTTGTGAGTGTTGAGCACAAGGCGAAAAGTATCAACGACGGGAGGAAGAAACTTTTCAATGACCGTGTCAACGATCTTGTCAATGATCGGTAATTCCTCATTTTTGATATCCTCCGCATAAATCTTTCGCTCTTTATTCTGTATCTCTATAAATTCTCCTAGTTTATCGGTGTACGGAACGAGGATTTGATGCAATTTATTTATCCGAAAATTTTGAAAAAATTTTTTTTTCGAAGTTTTTTTCAGGATTGCATTTTTTTCGATTGTTTTTCGACGCGATCCGCTCAATAAAGGATCATACCTTTTTGGTAAGTATTTGTTTCTAGAATCATCATTACATAATCGAGTTCTTGTTTCGAGTCTATTCAAAAAACTAGATTTTTTCTCGAGAGATTTGATTCGATTTAGAAATGCTTTTTTTTCTTTTCTTTCTTTTTTTTCGTTGGTAAAAATCCAAAAATCGTATGGGTCCGGTGGATTATCATCGAAGAAATAAGGCCACAGTTCCGGGGATAACAGCCTTCTTTTTAGCCTTTCCAAAAAAATCGATACACTAGCAGGACACGTAAAAGTCATTCGATATTTTCCATCACTTTGACATCGGTCAAAAAAATAATGTGACATTTCATTTCGGATAGCTTGTTCAAATTTATCGTTTTTTATGTAGCGAAGGGGTCGATTCCACTGATTGAAATCGAAAAGAAGAGTGGCAAGATTTTTTTCAAAGAAAAAAGGGTCGTTATTTGCCATTTTTTTCGGAAAAATGGTAGAATTTTCATGATTTTTATTGCTATTCACTCGAATTTCTTCCGTTTCATCGATTTTGTTCGGATCCGCCCTTTCTTCGGAAAAA